GAAAATTCCCATTCAATGCATGAAATGAAGTAGGATAATTTAGGATAATTCCTTATTGACAATACATCTATTGACAATATATCTAAATAATAGATATCTGTGTAACAATTTATGTTCTGGGGTTTACACAGACTCATATGTTTTGTTATAATTGAAATTGAGAAATATTTTTTGATTGAAAAATCAATACTGATTTGTTCTGTCTCAATTTGTATTTTGTCATTAGGAAAACACAATTTGAAATTCAAATCCCAGAATCGTTCATGAATTCGAAGTTAAGGGGTCAATAGTCAATGGTTCTAATTTCTCGTCTGAAAAATACACATTTGATTTCTCAATAGAAAAACGAGAGAATGTTTTTAGCATTGTGTATTTTCAGATACTATACAATCAATCATAAGGGATGGATCAAATCCAATCAAAAGGGGTCTTTCTTTTATTTTAGGAAATAAAGGATTAAGGAAAACAGAAGTCAAAATGCAAGTACAATAAAAATTCAGTAATCCGGGAAAAATTGCATCTATTCTATTTTGTATCATTTTGGCGGCATGGCCGAGTGGTAAGGCGGGGGACTGCAAATCCTTTTTCCCCAGTTCAAATCCGGGTGTCGCCTGAATCACCAAAAAACTCGAAATCATAATCGATTGATTGGATTGGTTTCTCAATAGTGTTTGGTAGAACCCCTTTTTGACTCTGCGACATTAATTCCACTATTATTAGTGAGGAATAATAGAAAAATTTCTTCGTATTTATAGAGATAGGGGACATAATGCACATGGATATAGTAAGTCTCGCTTGGGCTGCTTTAATGGTAGTCTTTACATTTTCCCTTTCACTCGTAGTGTGGGGAAGAAGTGGACTTTAGAAGTACTACTAATTGAGTTCAGGAATCAAACCGTCTCGATTGTTTTATAGATCATTCTGTAACGCATTTTAAACTATTTAAAATCTTTGAATTTGATTTGGAATCCTATTGGATTCCAATGGAGTAATCTAGGATAGGAATCATACTCTTTCAATCAAAGAGATATTTCATCGATTCCTGTCTTTGTACTTCGAAAAGAAAGGGATTCAGATGATTGGAAATTTATTCCAACCTAAAATTCTTCCGAAATTTTCTATTTCAATCAATGGGAATAGGCTCTTACTATCTTTATAGACTTTATAGGCGGATACTAAGGAAAACCGGACCCTTTTTCTTTTTTTTTTCCTCTTTACTCTTCAAAAAAGAAGTCGTCTTGTTAAGCGTATACACACTTTCTATGAGAAATGATATAGAGATAGTGGTTGTTCAAGGAGAGACTGGGCAATAATAAGATCTTGCCTCGGGCGAGTTACAGACCGGGGATTTACCCTTTGGTTTCTATTCTAATTTTAGAAAGGCGGTTTATGCTTTATCGACTTATTTCATATCATGGTTCTGGCGTTAAAATAGACGAGTTTTCCCCTTCCTTATTAGTAAAAGGAAAGGAATTAGAATCCTAAGATAAGAATTATTTCAGATTGATCGGAACAAATAGATATATCAAATTGGGTCTTATGTCAATTCCATACAATATATGGAATATATGATATGGAATTAATATACACATATATGAAGAGAATATTGTAGATTGATATATAGAAACTTAAGCCTTTATCTTTATTCTAGATTACAACTTTATAGACTAAGAGATAGATAGTATGGTATAAAAATGAATTTTTATACCATACTATCTATCTCTTAGAAATTGCCGATTCTAATTATCGTGCGCTCATTTCATTTAAGTTAAGACGTGAAATTGGAATCCCTTTGATTTGACTTTGTCCATTTTTCATAAGAACTTGGAAGGAAAGTTTTATTCAATTGAATTAATCATTTTGACTGACTGTTTTTACGTAAATGATAAGTAGAAAAGCAGTAGGAACTAGAATGAATAGTGCAGTAGCAATAAATGCAAGAATATTGACTTCCATAATCTCATCAGTTTTTTACTTCGCAATAACTCGGGATTTAATCCCCTAGAGATGATAAATCTTTTGTCTATCGTCTGTAAATTCAATGAATGAATTACCTCTCGATGATCTTGAACCGGATCACTATCATGAATAACAATATCTGATCTATCAAATCAACCCGTTGTCAAGACTTGAATAGTATAACATAGGAAGTTCTTTTATCCATACCGAATTCAAATTTTGATTCCTGACTCAATTACTCCAAAATTTTATTTATCATACGTTTCCTTGTTTTTTCTATAACCCGCCTTGCGTCTTCCTTGGACAATCTTCTGATGAAGGATCATGAGATTGCCTTTCTACTTCAATTAATTACATAGTTCCAAACCTAACAAACAATAAAAGCGAAATGGAAAAATAGGAAAGCAAAAAGAAATCAAATCAAGACTTCTTTTTGCTTTGGGAATGAAAGTATATCCCTCGACACTCGTTACTGGTTCATAGAAAGGGAAAAATGCATTTTTGGATTTATTGGATCCGTCGGGACTGGCGGGGCTCGAAC